GCTAGCGTAGCTTAAACAAAGCATAACACTGAAGATGTTAAGATGGACCCTGAAAAGTCCCGCAGGCACAAAGGCTTGGTCCTGACTTTTCTGTCAGCTTTAGCAATATTTACACATGCAAGTATCCGCACCCCCGCGAGAATGCCCCACAGTTTCCTCCCTAGGAAACAAGGAGCTGGTATCAGGCACGCCTTTGCAGCCCACGACACCTTGCTTAGCCGCACCCCCAAGGGAATTCAGCAGTGATAAACATTAAGCCATAAGTGAAAACTTGACTTAGTTAAAGCTAAGAGAGCCGGTCAAACTCGTGCCAGCCACCGCGGTTATACGAGAGGCTCAAGTTGACAGCCTTCGGCGTAAAGCGTGGTTAGGAGGCCACAACAACTAAAGCCAAACCCTCTCACAGCTGTTATACGCACTCGAGAACATGAAGCCCAACAACGAAAGTAGCTTTACTACCCCTGACCCCACGAAAGCTGTGAAACAAACTGGGATTAGATACCCCACTATGCACAGCCCTAAACTTCGATAATATCTTACAATTATTATCCGCCTGGGAACTACGAGCATTAGCTTAAAACCCAAAGGACTTGGCGGTGCTTTAGATCCCTCTAGAGGAGCCTGTTCTAGAACCGATAACCCCCGTTAAACCTCACCTTCTCTTGTTCTCCCCGCCTATATACCGCCGTCGTCAGCATACCCTGTGAAGGAACTATAGTAAGCAAAATTGGTTAAGCCCAAAACGCCAGGTCGAGGTGTAGCATATGAGAGGGGAAGAAATGGGCTACATTTCCTCATGGAGGAAATACGAATTGTGCCATGCAACAGCACATGAAGGAGGATTTAGTAGTAAGCAGGAAGCAGAGTGTCCTGCTGAACCCGGCCCTGAAGCGCGCACACACCGCCCGTCACTCTCCCCAAGCCAACACCCTCATTTTTATAAAACCTTAGCCAGGCAAAGGGGAGGCAAGTCGTAACATGGTAAGTGTACCGGAAGGTGCACTTGGAAAAATCAGATCGTAGCTAAGATAGAAAAGCATCTCCCTTACACTGAGAAGTCACCCGTGCAAATCGGGTCGCTCTGAAGCCCAACAGCTAGCCTCTTAACCTAAACTCAAAGAATTTATATTCATAAACCCCTATAAACTAACCCCACAAATCAAATCATTTTTCCACCTAAGTATGTGCGACAGAAAAGGAAAACATGAGCGCTATAGAAAAAGTACCGCAAGGGAAAGCTGAAAGAGAAGTGAAAGAATTCAGTAAAGCATAAAAAAGCAGAGCCTAATACTCGTACCTTTTGCATCATGAATTAGCAAGTCCCCTCAAGCAAAAAGTTTTTTAGTTTGATACCCCGAAACTTGACGAGCTACTTCAAGGCAGCCTAATAATAGGGCAAACCCGTCTCTGTGGCAAAAGAGTGGGAAGAACTTTGAGTAGAGGTGACAGACCTACCGAGTCGAGTTATAGCTGGTTGCCTGGGAAATAAATAGAAGTTTAGCCTTTTACCTTCTCCTATCAACCCTGGCCTGTCCTAAGCCCAGAAAGCGAGAATGCTAAAAGAGTTATTCGAAGGGGGTACAGCCCCTTTGAAAAAAGATACAACTTTAGCAGGTGGATTCCAAACAAATTTTTAAAGGTAAATATTTTGGTGGGCCTAAAAGCAGCCACCCTGAAAGAAAGCGTTAAAGCTCAAATATACAAATCACCCTTTATCCCGTTAGTACTTTGTATTCCCCTTACCTTACCAAGCCATCCTATCCCCAATAGGAAAGATCATGCTAATATGAGTAATAAGAGAATAAGATTCTCTCCAAGCACATGTGTAAATCGGAACGGACCCGCCCCCGAGAATTAACGGACCTAACCCAAGAAGGAACTAGAGTAAAAACTGACAACAAGAAAAACCTCTACAACTTTTACCGTTGACCCTACACTGGTGTGCCACCCAGGAAAGACTAAAAAGAGAAGAAGGAACTCGGCAAATTATGCTCAAGCCTCGCCTGTTTACCAAAAACATCGCCTCTCGCCAACTACATATGAGAGGTCCCGCCTGCCCTGTGACTAATGTTTAACGGCCGCGGTATCTTGACCGTGCAAAGGTAGCGCAATCACTTGTCTTTTAAATGAAGACCTGTATGAATGGCTAAACGAGGGCTTAACTGTCTCCTTCTCTAGGTCAATGAAATTGATCTCCCCGTGCAGAAGCGGGGATACCAACATAAGACGAGAAGACCCTATGGAGCTTTAGACACAATGGCAGATCATGTTAAGAACCCTCTGCCAAAAGGTAAAACCCATTGAAACCTGCCCTGATGTCTTTGGTTGGGGCGACCGCGGGGAACCACAAAACCCCCGAGTGGAGCAAGAGTACTGCACTCTCAAACCCAAGAGCCACAGCTCTAAGAAACAGAATTTCTGACCTTACAGATCCGGCACAGCCGATTAACGGACAGAGTTACCCTAGGGATAACAGCGCAATCCCCTTTTAGAGCCCATATCGACAAGGGGGTTTACGACCTCGATGTTGGATCAGGACATCCTAATGGTGCAGCCGCTATTAAGGGTTCGTTTGTTCAACGATTAAAGTCCTACGTGATCTGAGTTCAGACCGGAGTAATCCAGGTCAGTTTCTATCTATGAAGCATTCTTTTCTAGTACGAAAGGACCGAGAAGAAGAGGCCCCTGCCCCAAGCACGCCTCCCCCTAACCTGATGACACCAACTAAATCAGACAAAAGGGCGCCCTCCCCCGCTAAAGATAATAGCCTGTCAGGGTGGCAGAGCCCGGTTAATGCAAAAGACCTAAGCCCTTTAAACAGAGGTTCAAGTCCTCTCCCTGACTATGATTTCAACACTCCTAAATCTCCTCGTCGGTCCCCTGGTCCTTGTACTCTTTGTTGTTTTAGCAGTCGCACTTCTCACTCTCGTTGAACGTAAAGTTCTAGGGTACATGCAACTACGGAAGGGCCCCAACGTGGTTGGCCCCTATGGCCTCCTCCAGCCCTTTGCCGACGCCCTTAAACTTCTAACAAAAGAGCCTGTTCGACCCTCCACCGCCTCCCCCCTCCTCTTTCTCGTTGCCCCCGTCATAGCCCTCATCCTTGCACTTACCCTTTGGACCCCCATACCCCTCCCCTTCCCTGTCGCCGACCTTAATTTAGGAATCCTTTTTATTCTAGCCCTCTCAAGCCTGGCCGTCTACTCCATCCTCGGCTCAGGATGAGCATCGAATTCCAAATATGCACTTATTGGGGCCCTCCGGGCCGTAGCCCAGACTATTTCCTACGAAGTTAGCCTAGGCCTTATCTTGCTCAACACCATTATTTTTACAGGCGGTTTCACACTCCAAACCTTTAGCGTCGCACAAGAAAGTACTTGATTAATTCTGCCAGCCTGACCCTTGGCCGCTATGTGATACGTCTCCACCCTAGCTGAAACAAATCGCGCCCCCTTTGATCTCACTGAGGGAGAGTCGGAACTTGTCTCAGGTTTCAATGTTGAGTATGCAGGAGGACCTTTCGCCCTATTTTTCCTAGCCGAATACGCCAACATCCTTTTAATGAACACTCTCTCCGCTACTCTCTTTCTTGGCTCCTCTGTGCTCCACGCAATTCCTGAACTAGCCTCAATTACCTTAATAATCAAGGCAGTTCTTCTCTCTGTTTTATTCCTCTGGGTTCGTGCCTCCTACCCTCGCTTCCGGTACGACCAACTTATGCACCTAATCTGAAAAAGCTTTCTTCCCTTGACACTAGCCCTAGTCATCTGACATCTCTCCCTCCCGATTGCCCTATCTGGCCTACCCCCTCAGCTTTAAACCATGGAGTTGTGCCTGAATTAAAGGGCCACTTTGATAGAGTGAATTATGAGGGTTAAAACCCCTCCAGCTCCTTAGAAAGAAGGGGTTTGAACCCTACCTGAAGAGATCAAAACTCTTAGTGCTTCCACTACACTACTTCCTAGTAAAGTCAGCTAAACAAGCTTTTGGGCCCATACCCCAAACATGTTGGTTAAAATCCTTCCTTTGCTAATGAACCCTTATATTCTTGCCACCCTCCTATTCGGACTAGGTCTTGGAACTTCGATCACCTTCGCCAGCTCTCACTGGCTCTTTGCATGAATGGGCTTGGAGATTAATACGCTTGCAATTATACCCCTAATAGCCCAGTCCCATCACCCCCGCGCAGTTGAAGCCACAACCAAATACTTCCTAGCACAAGCCACTGCAGCTGCTATACTACTCTTTGCGAGCATCTCCAATGCCTGACTTTCCGGCCAATGAGAAATTCACCAAATATCCCACCCCTTACCAACAACCCTTATTACCCTCGCCCTGGCCCTTAAAATCGGCCTTGCTCCCCTCCATACCTGAATGCCTGAAGTCCTTCAAGGGTTAGACTTGACTACGGGCCTTATCCTCTCCACCTGGCAAAAGCTCGCCCCCTTCTGCCTGCTTCTTCAAATTCAACCTACCAACACAACTACTCTTCTTGCACTCGGAATTACCTCCACCCTGGTGGGGGGCTGAGGCGGCCTCAATCAAACTCAACTTCGAAAAATCTTGGCCTACTCCTCAATCGCACATCTAGGCTGAATGATCCTTGTGCTCCAGTTCTCCCCATCCCTTACCTTCTTGACCCTTCTTATCTACTTCATCATAACTTTTTCCCTATTCATTTCCTTTAAAGTTAATAATGCCACTAACATTAACGCCCTCGCCACCTCTTGAGCTAAAGCCCCTGCCCTTACCTCAATTATACCTCTGATCCTCCTATCTCTAGGGGGCCTTCCACCTTTAACAGGCTTTCTCCCTAAATGACTAATTTTACAAGAACTAACCAAGCAGGACCTTGCCCCCCTTGCAACCGTTGCTGCCCTCTCTGCCCTCCTAAGCCTTTTCTTCTACCTCCGACTTTCCTACGCAATGACCCTAACCATAACCCCCAATAACCTTACAGCTACACTCCCCTGGCGCCTTCCCTCACTCCAAACAACGCTTCCCCTAGCCATCGCCTCCTCCGCAACAATCTCCCTTCTCCCCCTTGCCCCTGCCACCGCTGCCCTTTTCACCTGGTAAGAGGCTTAGGATAGCACCAGTACCAAGGGCCTTCAAAGCCCTAAGCGGGAGTGAAAATCTCCCAGCCTCTGTATAAGACTTACGGGACACTAACCCACATCTTCTGCGTGCAAAGCAGACACTTTAATTAAGCTAAAGCCTTTCTAGACAGGCAGGCCTCGATCCTACAAACTCTTAGTTAACAGCTAAGCGCCCAAACCAGCGAGCATCTATCTACCTTTCCCCCGCCTAGCCGGGCCAAATAGGCGGGGGAAAGCCCCGGCAGACGATTAGTCTGCTTCTTAAGATTTGCAATCTTACGTGATGACACCCCAGAGCTGTGGTAAGAAGAGGATTTGAACCTCTGTTTATGGGGCTACAATCCACCGCTTAACACTCAGCCATCTTACCTGTGGCAATCACACGTTGATTCTTCTCAACTAATCACAAAGATATCGGCACCCTTTATTTAGTATTTGGTGCTTGAGCCGGTATAGTCGGAACAGCCCTCAGCTTACTTATTCGTGCTGAACTAAGCCAACCTGGCTCTCTTCTGGGCGACGACCAAATTTATAACGTAATCGTCACCGCTCATGCATTTGTAATAATCTTTTTTATGGTTATACCTATCATGATTGGGGGCTTTGGCAACTGACTGATCCCCCTTATGATTGGGGCCCCTGATATGGCCTTCCCTCGAATAAACAACATAAGCTTCTGGCTCCTTCCCCCCTCTTTCCTCCTTCTATTGGCCTCCTCAGGCGTAGAAGCAGGAGCTGGAACAGGCTGAACGGTCTACCCCCCTCTTGCAGGCAACCTGGCCCATGCAGGGGCTTCCGTAGACTTAACAATTTTCTCCCTCCACCTAGCAGGAATTTCATCAATTCTTGGGGCTATTAACTTCATTACAACAATTATTAATATAAAACCCCCTGCTATTTCACAGTATCAGACCCCCCTGTTCGTTTGAGCCGTTCTTATTACTGCCGTTCTTCTCCTTCTCTCTCTTCCTGTTCTTGCTGCCGGCATTACCATGCTACTCACAGATCGTAATCTAAACACAACATTCTTTGACCCTGCAGGAGGAGGGGACCCCATCCTCTACCAACACCTCTTTTGATTCTTTGGCCATCCCGAAGTATACATTCTTATTCTTCCCGGCTTTGGAATAATCTCCCATATTGTAGCTTACTACTCCGGCAAAAAAGAACCATTCGGCTACATGGGAATGGTCTGAGCAATAATGGCTATTGGCCTCCTTGGCTTCATTGTATGAGCCCACCACATGTTTACAGTCGGAATGGACGTAGACACCCGGGCCTACTTCACTTCCGCCACAATAATCATTGCCATCCCCACCGGGGTAAAAGTTTTCAGTTGACTTGCCACACTCCATGGCGGGGCTATCAAATGAGAGACTCCCCTTCTCTGAGCCCTGGGATTCATTTTCCTATTTACAGTTGGAGGACTAACCGGCATCGTTCTAGCCAACTCATCCCTAGATATCGTACTTCATGACACATACTACGTAGTCGCCCACTTCCACTATGTTCTGTCCATGGGTGCCGTGTTTGCAATCATTGCTGCCTTTGTTCACTGATTCCCACTTTTCTCAGGGTACACACTTCACAGCACATGAACCAAAATCCATTTCGGCGTTATATTTATTGGCGTCAACCTTACCTTCTTCCCACAACATTTCCTTGGCCTAGCAGGAATGCCTCGTCGATACTCTGACTACCCGGATGCCTACACACTTTGAAATACAGTCTCTTCAATTGGCTCGCTGATTTCCCTAGTGGCCGTAATCATGCTCCTCTTTATTATCTGAGAAGCATTTGCTGCCAAGCGAGAAGTACTATCAGTTGAGTTAACAGCCACTAACGTGGAATGACTGCACGGCTGCCCTCCTCCCTACCACACATTTGAAGAACCTGCATTCGTACAAATTCAGCACACTCACTAAGCGTTTAGACTCCGAGAAAGGGAGGAATTGAACCCCCGTAAATTGGTTTCAAGCCAACCACATGGCCGCTCTGTCACTTTCTTCATAAGACACTAGTAAAGTACATTACACTGCCTTGTCAAGGCAGAATCGTGGGTTGAACTCCCGCGTGTCTTGATCAATGGCACATCCCTCCCAACTAGGCTTTCAAGATGCAGCTTCCCCTGTAATAGAAGAACTTCTCCACTTTCACGATCACACCCTAATAATTGTCTTTTTAATCAGCACCCTGGTCCTTTACATTATTGTAGCTATAGTCACCACAAAGCTTACAAATAAATTTATTCTGGACTCCCAAGAAATTGAAATTATCTGAACCCTTCTCCCAGCACTAATTCTAATTCTAATTGCCCTCCCATCCCTGCGCATCCTATACCTAATAGATGAAATTAATGATCCCCACCTAACAATCAAAGCCATGGGTCACCAATGATACTGAAGCTATGAATATACGGACTACGAAGACCTCGGATTTGACTCGTATATAATTCCCACACAAGACCTTACTCCCGGCCAATTCCGACTTCTAGAAACAGACCACCGAATGGTAATCCCTGTAGAGTCCCCAGTTCGAGTCCTAGTCTCTGCCGACGACGTTCTCCACTCATGAACCGTCCCAAGCTTAGGAATTAAAATAGACGCAGTCCCCGGCCGTCTAAACCAAACAGCCTTCATTACCTCCCGCCCAGGAGTTTTCTACGGCCAATGCTCAGAAATCTGTGGTGCAAATCACAGTTTTATGCCTATCGTCGTTGAAGCCGTTCCTCTTGAACATTTCGAGAATTGATCCTCCCTAATACTTGAAGACGCCTCGCTAAGAAGCTAAACAGGGAACAGCGTTAGCCTTTTAAGCTAAAGAATGGTGACCCCCAACCACCCTTAGCGAAATGCCACAACTTAACCCCTCCCCTTGATTTCTGATTCTTGTATTCTCGTGAATTGTATTTCTAACCACCCTTCCACCCAAAGTGCTCGCCCACACATTCCCCAACGAGCCTGTGTCCCACTCCAAACAAAAACCCCAAACAGAGCCTTGAAACTGACCATGACATTAAGCTTCTTCGATCAATTTATAAGTCCCACCCTGCTAGGTATTCCCCTAATTGCTCTGGCACTCACACTGCCCTGAGTCCTATTTCCCCAACCATCAACACGATGAATAAATAATCGCCTCTTAACCCTCCAAAACTGATTTATTTCCCGCTTTACCCAACAGATTTTTTACCCAATTAATCTCCCCGGCCACAAGTGAGCCCTTATTCTAACCTCTCTAATGCTCTTCCTTATTTCACTAAATATGCTAGGCCTCCTTCCATATACTTTTACGCCTACCACCCAGCTGTCCCTCAATATGGCCTTAGCCGTGCCCCTTTGACTTGCCACCGTTATTATTGGCATGCGCACCCAACCAACGCATGCCCTAGGACACCTCCTCCCGGAAGGTACCCCCACACTGCTGATCCCCGTACTGATCATCATTGAAACCATTAGCCTATTTATTCGACCTCTGGCCCTTGGAGTCCGACTTACAGCCAATTTAACTGCAGGGCACCTGCTAATTCAACTCATTGCTACTGCTGCCTTCGTCCTTCTCCCAATCATGCCTACCACAGCTATTCTTACTTCCATCCTACTTCTCCTCCTTACCCTCCTGGAAGTTGCCGTAGCTATGATCCAGGCCTACGTATTTGTCCTTCTCTTAAGCCTCTACCTACAAGAAAACGTCTAATGGCCCATCAAGCACACGCATACCACATAGTCGACCCCAGCCCCTGACCCCTTACAGGCGCAGTAGCTGCCCTCTTAATGACCTCAGGTCTTGCAATCTGAATACACTTCAACTCCGTTACTCTAATGTCTTTAGGACTTGTCCTACTCCTCTTAACCATATACCAGTGGTGACGGGACATCGTCCGGGAAGGAACCTTCCAAGGCCATCATACCCCTCCTGTTCAAAAAGGCCTCCGTTACGGTATAATTCTATTTATCACATCAGAAGTTTTTTTCTTCCTCGGATTCTTCTGAGCCTTCTACCACTCAAGCCTCGCCCCTACCCCCGAACTAGGGGGCTGCTGGCCCCCCGCCGGCATTACTACACTTGACCCCTTTGAAGTTCCCCTCTTAAACACAGCAGTCCTTCTCGCCTCTGGTGTAACAGTAACCTGAGCACATCACAGCATTATGGAGGGCCACCGAAAACAAGCAATCCAATCCCTCACTTTAACCATCCTGCTTGGCTTCTACTTTACAACTCTCCAAGCACTAGAATACTATGAAGCACCCTTTACAATCGCAGACGGGGTTTATGGCTCTACCTTCTTTGTTGCCACAGGCTTCCATGGCCTCCACGTAATTATCGGATCTACTTTCCTGGCCGTTTGCCTTCTTCGCCAAGTCCAATATCACTTCACATCAGAACATCACTTCGGCTTTGAAGCCGCCGCCTGATACTGACACTTCGTTGACGTAGTCTGGTTATTCTTATATATCTCTATCTACTGATGAGGCTCATAATCTTCCTAGTATAAATGTTAGTACGAGTGACTTCCAATCACATGGTCTTGGTTAAAATCCAAGGAAAGATAATGAATCTGGTTATAATTATAGTTACCATCGCCTCAGCCCTTTCTGTTATTCTAGCACTAATTGCCTTCTGGCTCCCACTTATGAACCCTGATCACGAGAAGCTTTCACCCTACGAATGTGGCTTTGACCCCCTTGGCTCAGCACGACTTCCATTTTCTCTCCGCTTTTTCTTAGTTGCCATTCTCTTCCTTCTCTTTGATCTGGAAATTGCACTTCTTCTTCCCCTTCCGTGAGGTGACCAACTCCCATCCCCCCTTTTGACCTTTACTTGGGCCTCTCTTGTCCTTACCCTTTTAACTCTCGGCCTAATTTATGAGTGACTTCAAGGAGGCCTCGAATGAGCAGAATAGGCATTTAGTTTAAGAAAAACATTTGATTTCGGCTCAAAAGCTTATGGTTAAAGTCCATACCTGCCTAATGACCCCAGCACACTTCGCATTTTCATCCACCTTTATATTGGGCTTAGCAGGCCTCGCTTTCCACCGAACACACCTCCTTTCCGCCCTTCTCTGCCTTGAAGGCATAATGCTCTCTCTGTTTATTGCCCTGGCCCTCTGAACCCTTCAGCTCGACTCAACAAGCTTTGCACCTTCTCCTATGATTCTCCTGGCCTTTTCGGCCTGTGAGGCGAGTGCAGGCCTTGCTCTTCTAGTAGCTACTGCACGTACACACGGCACTGACCGACTCCAAAGCCTTAACCTTCTACAATGCTAAAAATCCTTGCCCCAACAATTTTATTAATCATTTCAACCTGGCTCACACCTAAAAAGCACCTCTGATCTTCCACCCTTCTTTATAGTCTCATCATTGCCGTCACCAGTTTGCTGTGACTGGCCGCACCCTCTGAAACAGGCTGGTCCTTTCTTAGCCCATACATGGCTTCTGACCCCCTTTCCACCCCTCTTCTAGTCCTAACCTGCTGACTTCTCCCCCTCATAGTCCTTGCAAGTCAAAACCATCTAAAAATGGAGCCCACTAATCGCCAACGAACCTACATCTCCCTGCTAATCTCATTACAAATCTTCTTAATTATAGCATTTAGTGCAACAGAAGTAGTTATATTTTACGTAATGTTTGAAGCCACCCTTATTCCCACCCTTATCATCATTACCCGATGGGGTAATCAGATAGAACGCTTAAATGCTGGAACTTACTTCTTATTTTATACACTTGCGGGCTCCCTCCCCCTCTTAGTGGCTCTACTGGTCTACCAAAGCTCGGCAGGCACTCTATCATTCCTTACACTACCTCACCTCCCCCACATTCAGCTCCACACATGAGCAGATAAGCTCTGATGAGCAGCATGCTTACTAGCATTCCTTGTCAAAATGCCCCTCTACGGGGCACACCTCTGGCTCCCCAAAGCACACGTAGAAGCCCCAATTGCCGGCTCCATAGTACTAGCTGCAGTTTTATTGAAGCTAGGGGGGTACGGCATAATACGAGTTCTTATTATCCTAGACCCCCTAACTAAAGACCTCAGCTACCCCTTTATTGTTTTAGCTCTCTGGGGGGTAATTATAACAGGCTCTATTTGCCTTCGCCAGACAGATCTTAAGTCACTCATTGCCTACTCGTCTGTCAGTCACATAGGCCTCGTAGCAGCAGGAATCCTTATTCAAACACCCTGGGGCTTCACAGGAGCCCTTATCTTGATAATTGCCCACGGCCTGACTTCCTCGGCACTCTTCTGCTTGGCCAACACTAACTACGAACGGACACACAGTCGCACGATACTCTTGGCTCGAGGCCTCCAAACAGTCCTCCCTCTAATAACCGCATGGTGATTTATTGCAAGCCTAGCTAATTTGGCACTTCCTCCCCTCCCCAATCTTATAGGAGAACTAATGATTATCACATCATTGTTTAGCTGATCGATGTGAACACTAATTCTTACGGGCCTAGGGACGCTTATCACTGCCAGCTATTCCCTCTACATGTTTCTTCTTACACAACGAGGCCCTCTCCCCAACCACCTTATCTCTTTAGACCCCTCCCACTCCCGAGAACACCTCCTTCTCACCCTTCACCTCCTTCCCCTCCTTCTCCTTGTTCTTAAACCTGAGCTCGTATGGGGTTGAACTACCTGTAGATATAGTTTAGTTAAAATGCTAGATTGTGATTCTAGGGACAGGGGTTAAAATCCCCTTATCCACCGAGAGAGGCTCGCCAGCAACGATGACTGCTAATTTTCGCCACCTCGGTTGAACTCCGGGGCTCACTCGCACCCTCTAGCTTCTAAAGGATAATAGCTCATCCGTTGGTCTTAGGAACCAAACACTCTTGGTGCAACTCCAAGTAGCAGCTATGCACGTTACCCCTGCCATTTTATCCTCATGCCTTTTGATCGTCTTCCTTATCCTTCTATATCCAGTTTTGACAACTCTCTCACCCACTCCCCACACCCCTGGCTGAGCCGTATTAGAAGTCAAAACAGCCGTCAAGCTAGCATTTTTTACTAGCCTTTTGCCTCTTTTCCTTTTCCTTGACCAAGGCGCAGAAACAATTGTTACTGCCTGAACTTGAACCAACACCCTAACATTTGATATAAACATTAGCTTCAAATTCGATCTTTACTCATGCATCTTCGTGCCTATTGCCCTTTATGTAACCTGGTCTATTCTAGAGTTCGCGTCCTGGTACATACATGCAGACATTAATATGGGCCGGTTTTTCAAGTACCTTTTGATTTTCCTAATCGCCATGATTGTTCTTGTAACAGCCAACAATATATTTCAGCTCTTCATTGGATGAGAGGGCGTAGGAATCATGTCATTCCTTCTTATCGGCTGGTGACATGGCCGAAGCGATGCCAATACAGCAGCCCTTCAGGCGGTCGTCTATAACCGCGTCGGTGATATTGGCCTAATTCTAGCCATGGCCTGGATCGCAACAAGCCTAAACTCTTGGGAGATACAGCAAATCTTTACTATATCTAAGGAATTTGACCTTACCTTACCACTCCTGGGATTAATTTTAGCTGCCACTGGGAAATCTGCACAGTTTGGGCTTCATCCATGGCTTCCTTCCGCCATGGAGGGTCCTACACCGGTCTCTGCCCTACTACACTCAAGCACCATAGTCGTCGCGGGCATCTTCCTCCTCATTCGACTTAGTCCTTTGATAGAAAACAACCAAACGGCACTAACTACCTGTCTGTGCCTCGGGGCCCTAACAACCCTTTTTACCGCCACTTGCGCCCTCACCCAAAATGACATCAAAAAAATTGTAGCCTTCTCAACATCAAGCCAGCTAGGCCTTATAATAGTAACCATTGGCCTCAACCAACCCCAATTGGCCTTCCTCCATATTTGTACCCATGCCTTTTTTAAGGCAATGCTCTTCCTGTGTTCGGGGTCTATTATCCACAGCCTTAACGACGAACAAGACATCCGCAAAATGGGCGGCATACATCACCTGACCCCCTTCACATCCTCCTGCCTAACCATTGGAAGCCTTGCTTTAACAGGGACCCCCTTCCTAGCCGGCTTTTTCTCAAAAGATGCAATCATCGAAGCCCTCAACACATCTTACCTTAACGCCTGAGCCCTTATCCTCACTCTCCTTGCAACCTCTTTTACAGCGGTATACAGCCTTCGAGTAATTTACTTTGTCTCCATGGGATACCCTCGATTTAACCCCCTCTCCCCCATTAATGAAAATAACCCCTCTGTAATCAACCCTATCAAACGCTTAGCGTGAGGGAGCATTATTGCGGGCCTTCTAATTACCTCTAATATCCTACCACAAAACACACCAGTTATGACCATACACCCCCTTCTTAAACTTGCAGCCCTTACAGTTACCATCTTAGGCCTCCTGACTGCCCTTGAACTTGCCTCACTCACCTCCCAACAGTTTAAAATTACACCCCTCACCCCTACGCATCACTTCTCAAACATATTAGGATTTTTTCCACATATTATTCACCGCCTTCTTCCTAAACTTAGTCTTCTCTTAGGACAAGCCATTGCTAGCCAAATAGTAGACCAAACCTGACTAGAAAAATCAGGACCCAAAGCAACTGCATCTCTTAGTACACCCCTCATTACATCTACCAGCAACATCCAGCGAGGCTTAGTGAAAACCTACCTCTCCCTATTCTTTTTCACAGCCCTTCTAGCCATCACCATCGTTTCAGTTTAAACTGCTCGCAACGCCCCCCGGCCCATCCCCCGTGTCAATTCTAGCACAACAAACAGCGTCAATAGGAGCACTCACGCCCCTGTAATCAACAAACCGCCCCCTGACGAGTACATTATAGCCACCCCACTGATATCCCCGCGCAACACAGAAAATTCTCCAAACTCATCACACACTATTCAACTTTCCTGATATCAACCCCCTACTACCATTCCCGCCGCCGCACCAACTCCAGCTAAATACCCCACCCCTAGCCCTAAAACAGGCCAGCTTCCCCACCCCTCTGGGTAAGGCTCAGCTGCCAATGCAGCCGAATATGCAAATACGACCAATATTCCTCCCAGGTAAATTAAAAACAAGATTAGAGATAAGAAAGAACCTCCATGCCCCACTAGCACCCCGCAGCCCATCCCTGCAACTAACACCAACCCCAAGGCCGCAAAGTAAGGCGAGGGATTAGAGGCAACAGCCGCTAAACCTACTACAAGACCAAACAACAAACAGTACATCATATAAACCATAATTCCTGCCAGGATTCTCACCAGGACTAATGGCTTGAAAAACCATCGTTGTATTCAACTACAAGAACCTTAATGGCCAACCTACGGAAAACTCACCCCCTCCTAAAAATTGCAAACAACGCACTGGTAGACCTCCCAGCACCAGTAAACATCTCCGCTTGATGAAACTTTGGCTCCTTACTAGGGCTATGTCTAATTGCCCAAATCTTAACAGGACTATTTTTGGCAATGCACTATACATCAGATATCTCTACTGCTTTCTCATCCGTCACTCACATTTGTCGTGACGTTAATTACGGCTGACTCATCCGGAACATGCATGCTAATGGAGCATCTTTCTTCTTTATCTGCATTTACCTGCATATCGGTCGAGGCCTTTATTACGGCTCCTACCTATATAAAGAAACCTGAAATGTGGGGGTAGTCCTACTCCTTCTTGTCATAATGACAGCCTTCGTTGGGTACGTTCTACCCTGGGGACAAATGTCATTTTGAGGTGCCACAGTAATTACCAACCTCCTATCCGCTGTCCCTTACGTCGGGGATGCCCTCGTACAATGAATTTGAGGTGGGTTCTCAATTGACAACGCAACCTTAACCCGATTCTTTGCCTTCCACTTCCTCCTTCCCTTTGTAGTAGCTGCCGCTACTATAGTCCACCTGGTTTTCCTCCACGAAACTGGATCCAACAACCCAACAGGCCTGAATTCAGACGCTGATAAAATCTCCTTCCACCCCTATTTCTCGTATAAAGACCTGTTGGGGTTTGCCCTTCTGCTGGCTGCCCTAATTGCACTTGCATTATTCTCGCCTAACCTTCTAGGAGACCCAGAAAACTTCACACCCGCCAACCCACTAGTGACACCCCCTCACATTAAACCTGAATGGTACTTCCTATTTGCATACGCAATCTTACGATCTATCCCTAACAAACTAGGGGGTGTTCTTGCTCTTCTAGCATCCATCCTCGTCCTCATGGTCGTGCCAATTCTTCACACATCTAAACAACGAAGCCTAACTTTCCGCCCCTTCACACAATTCCTGTTCTGACTCCTAGTTGCTGATGTAATGATCCTTACATGAATTGGAGGAATGCCAGTAGAACACCCCTTCGTCATTATTGGGCAAATGGCCTCCTTCCTTTACTTCTTCTTGTTCCTTGTTCTTTCACCTGCCGCAGCTTGACTAGAAAACAAGGTCCTCGGATGATAATGCATTAGTAGCTCAGCGCTAGAGCGCCGGTCTTGTAAACCGGACGTCGAGGGTTAAAATCCCTCCTGTTGCTCAAAGAAAGGGGATTTTAACCCCGACCCCTAACTCCCAAAGCTAGGATTCTAAATTAAACTATTCTTTGCCGGACTTGGCCCCATAATACATATATGTATTATCCCCATTAATATATATTAAACATTTTAAGTAGTGTAACCCTACATTAATGAAGATTCCATAATAATGTTCTATAGCATAGAACTAATACATATTATGAAGGCATACATAAACCATTAACTCCTACTGAACTAAAATTTATCTTAAAAAGACGAAATTGAATTGCCCTATCATAACTCTCATCAGTCTAGTTATACCAGGACTCAACACCTCTGCAAGTCAAATTCCTATGTAGTAAGAGACCACCATCAGTTGATTTCTTAATGTACACGGTTATTGAAGGTGTTGAGACAAAAATCGTGGGGGTCGCACTTATCACTTTTTTCCTGGCATCTGGTTCCTATTTCAGGGCCATATCTAGGTATCATCCCCCATTCTTTCCTTGAAGCTTGCATAAGTTAATGGTGGTAATACATACTCCTCATTACCCCCCATGCCGAGCGTTCTTTCTAATGGGCCACTGGTTCTTTTTTCTCTTTTCCTTTCAACTGGCATTTCAGAGTGCATACAGACATGTTAAATTAAGGTAGAACATTTCCTTGCCCGCAAGGAAATGTAATGAGTTATATTAGACTTTGATTTATGGATTGCATAAGTGATATCATGAGCATAAAGATGTAAAATTTCCCCTAACTTTCTTATGAATCGCCCCCTCGGTTTTTGCGGGTCAAACCCCCCTACCCCCCTATACTCGATAGATCCTTATAACTCCTGCAAACCCCCCGGAAACAGGAAAGTCTCTACTAGTATTTTTTGCTCCTTCAGAATATTTGTATCTTATATTATTACAATATTGCAAGC